GTCCCTGTAGCTTATAAAAAGCATGACACTGAAGATGTCAAGATAGTTGCCACATGCATCCAAGGACAAAAGACTTAGTCCTAACCTTACCATTAATTCTTGCCAAACATATACATGCAAGTATCCGCATTCCAGTGCAAATACCCTTAACGTCTTAATAAGACAACAGGAGTAGGTATCAGGCACACACTACCCAGTAGCCCAAGACACCTTGCCCCCGCCACACCCCCACGGGTACTCAGCAGTAATTGACATTAAGCAATAAGTGAAAACTTGACTTAGTTATGGCAACCCTCAGGGTTGGTAAATCTTGTGCCAGCCACCGCGGTCACACAAGAAACCCAAATTAATCCTACACGGCGTAAAGAGTGGAACCATAATATCCAACAAACTAGGACTGAACTGCAACTAAGCTGTTATAAGCATAAGATGCATCTAACATCCACCACTAAGACGACCCTAGAACCCTACGACCCACAGAACTCCACGAAAGCCAGGACCCAAACTGGGATTAGATACCCCACTATGCCTGGCTGTAAATCCAGATGACTACCTACCCAACCATCCGCCCGAGGACTACGAGCACAAACGCTTAAAACTCTAAGGACTTGGCGGTGCCCCAAACCCACCTAGAGGAGCCTGTTCTATAATCGATAACCCACGATACACCCAACCATCCTTCGTCAAACACAGCCTATATACCGCCGTCGTCAGTTCACCCCACATTGAGGGTCCGACAGTGAACACAATAGCCTCCCCCACTAATAAGACAGGTCGAGGTATAGCCTATAGGATGGCAGAAATGGGCTACATTTTCTACCCTAGAAAAACACGGCACAGAGATATGAAACCATCTCTAGAAGGCGGATTTAGCAGTAAAGAGAGACAATCCAAGCCCTCTTTAAACCGGCCCTGGAGCACGTACATACCGCCCGTCACCCTCCTCCCAAGCTAACCAACCAACCCCTAACTAACCCACAACCAAGCTAAAGACGAGGTAAGTCGTAACAAGGTAAGTGTACCGGAAGGTGCACTTAGTCTATCAAGACGTAGCTATAACACAAAGCATTCAGCTTACACCTGAAAGATATCTATCATCCATCAGATCGTCTTGAAGCCAGACTCTAGCTCAATCTACCAACCAAATCAACCCAACAATCCATCTCCCAAATAAACCAAAACATTTTTCAAACTAAGTACAGGCGATAGAAAAGTCATCTAGACGCAATAGAGATATGTACCGCAAGGGAAAACTGAAATAGCAATGAAAACCAAAGCACCAAACAGCAAAGACTAAACCTTGTACCTTTTGCATCATGATTTAGCAAGAACTAGCCAAGCAAAATGACCTTAAGCTTGCCCTCCCGAAACCCATGCGAGCTACTTACAAGCAGCTATCACTGAGCAAACCCGTCTCTGTTGCAAAAGAGTGGGACGACTTGTTAGTAGAGGTGAAAAGCCAACCGAGCTGGGTGATAGCTGGTTGTCCACGAAACGAATCTAAGTTCCCCCTTGATCCACCTCCACGGCCATTCCACCCAACCCCCTACGAAGTAAATCAAGAGCAATTTAAAGGAGGTACAGCTCCTTTAAAACAAAACACACTTTCCAAGAGCGGATACGTTGCACCATACACTAACTGTGGGCCTTTAAGCAGCCACCAACAAAGAATGCGTCAAAGCTCATAATCCCAAAATACCTAAACCAAACGACTCCCTCACCTCCAGTGGGCCAATCTATCCTCATAGAAGAATTTATGCTAAAATAAGTAACTAGGGCAACCCCTCTACGGCGCTAGCTTACATCCTCACATTATTAACAGGCCCCCACATATACCCCAACCACTCACAAGACCATGTATAACCAAACTCCTGTTAACCCAACTAAAGGAGCGCCACCAAGAACGATTAAAATCTGCAAAAGGAACTAGGCAAACCCAAGGCCCGACTGTTTACCAAAAACATAGCCTTCAGCATAGCCAAGTACTGAAGGTGACGCCTGCCCCGTGACATCATGTTTAACGGCCGCGGTATCCTAACCGTGCAAAGGTAGCGCAATCAATTGTCCCATAAATCGGGACCTGTATGAATGGCTAAACGAGGTCTTAACTGTCTCTTGCAGATAATCAGTGAAATTGACCTTCCCGTGCAAAGGCGGAAATAACCCCATTAGACAAGAAGACCCTGTGGAACTTAAAAATCAATAGCCACTTTCCCAAGCACTCCCACACCCATGCAGGCACACCTTACAACTCAAAGCTGGCCCATATTTTTCGGTTGGGGCGACCTTGGAGTAAAACCCACCCTCCAAAAATGAGGCCTTATATCTCAACCAAGAACCACTAATCAACGTGCTAACAGCAACCAGACCCAATAAAATTGATTAATGAACCAAGCTACCCCAGGGATAACAGCGCAATCTCCCCCAAGAGCCCCCATCGACGAGGAGGTTTACGACCTCGATGTTGGATCAGGACATCCTAGTGGTGTAGCCGCTACTAAGGGTTCGTTTGTTCAACGATTAACAGTCCTACGTGATCTGAGTTCAGACCGGAGCAATCCAGGTCGGTTTCTATCTATGACAAACTTTTCCCAGTACGAAAGGACCGAAAAAGTAAGACCCCTACCACGAGCACGTCTTCGTTTCAAGTAATGAATTCAACTAAATTACTAAAAACTTCAACACCCCTCATCCCATCCTAGAAAAGGATCGCTAGAGTGGCAGAGCCCGGCAAGTGCAAAAGGCTTAAGCCCTTTACCCAGAGGTTCAAATCCTCTCCCTAGCCCCAAACTTCATGCTCAACCACCTCCCTCTAACCCCCATCATTATATCCCTATCCTACGCCCTACCCGTCCTAATTGCTGTAGCCTTCTTAACCTTAGTAGAACGAAAAATCCTAAGCTACATACAAGCCCGCAAAGGCCCAAACATCGTAGGCCCATTCGGCCTCCTTCAACCAGTAGCTGATGGAATCAAACTATTCATTAAAGAGCCTATCCGCCCATCCACCTCCTCTCCCTCCCTCTTTATCACAACCCCCATCCTAGCCCTCCTCCTAGCAATCACAATCTGGACCCCCCTCCCTCTTCCCTACTCCCTCACCGACCTTAACCTAGGCATCCTCTTTCTCCTCGCCCTCTCTAGCCTAGCCGTATACTCCATCCTATGATCCGGCTGAGCCTCAAACTCTAAATATGCCCTGATTGGCGCCCTCCGAGCAGTCGCACAGACTATCTCCTATGAAGTAACCCTAGCAATCATTTTGCTATCCGTAATTATTCTAAGTGGCAGCTACACCTTAAACACCCTCGCCACCGCACAAGAACCCCTATACTTCCTATTTACCTCCTGACCCCTTGCCATAATATGATTCGTATCTACTCTTGCTGAAACCAATCGTGCCCCCTTTGACCTCACAGAAGGAGAATCAGAGCTTGTTTCAGGATTCAATGTAGAATATGCCGCCGGGCCATTTGCCCTCTTCTTCCTAGCCGAATACGCCAATATCATACTAATAAACATAATGACCACTATTCTTTTCCTAAATCCAAGCACCCTAAATCCTCCACAAGAGCTCTTCCCTTCAATCCTAGCCATAAAAACCCTCCTCCTTTCTGCAGGATTCCTCTGAATCCGCGCATCATACCCACGCTTCCGCTATGACCAACTCATGCATCTCCTCTGAAAAAACTTCCTCCCACTTACCCTTGCACTCTGCCTTTGACACTCCAGCCTACCCATCTGCTATGCAGGCCTACCTCCCTCCCTATAACCTCCGGAAATGTGCCTGAAAACCAAGGATCACTATGATAAAGTGGACATAGAGGTACACCAACCCTCTCATTTCCTTTTAGGAAAGTAGGATTCGAACCTACACGAAAGAGATCAAAACCCTTTATACTCCCCCTATATTATTTCCTAGTAGGGTCAGCTAACGAAGCTATCGGGCCCATACCCCGAAAATGATGGTTTAACCCCTTCCTCTACTAATGAGCCCCCAAACCAAACTAATCTCCGCCCTAAGCCTCCTCTTAGGAACCCTCACCACAATTTCCAGCAACCACTGAATTATAGCCTGAGCTGGCCTAGAAATTAACACCCTTGCAATCCTACCTATCATTGCAAAATCCCACCATCCACGAGCAATTGAAGCCACAACTAAATACTTCCTAGTCCAAGCCACCGCATCCGCACTCCTACTACTTGCTAGCACGATCAATGCCTGATCCTCCGGACAATGAGACATTACTCACACAACCCACCCTATCTCCTGCACCCTCCTAACAACCGCAATTGCAATAAAACTAGGACTAGCACCCTTCCACTTCTGATTCCCAGAAGTTCTCCAAGGCTCATCACTAATCACGGGCCTCCTCCTTGCCACAATCCTAAAATTCCCACCTATTACACTTCTCTTCCTCACATCCCCCTCACTTAATCCCACCCTCCTCACCACCATAGCCATCTCTTCAGCTGCCTTAGGAGGCTGAATAGGCCTCAACCAAACCCAAACCCGAAAAATCCTTGCCTTTTCCTCTATTTCCCACCTAGGTTGAATAACAATTATCGCCATCTACAACCCCAAACTCACCTTACTAACCTTTTACCTATACTCCCTAATAACTATCGCTATCTTCCTCTCCCTAAATATAACCAAAACCCTAAAACTAACCACACTAATAACTGCATGAACAAAAACCCCCTCCTTAACCACAACCCTGATACTCACACTCCTATCCCTAGCAGGCCTACCACCCCTCTCAGGCTTCCTCCCTAAATGACTCATCATCCAAGAACTCACCAAACAAACAATAACTGCAACAGCAACAATTATTGCCCTTCTCTCCCTACTAGGCTTATTTTTTTATCTCCGTCTAGCATACTGCGCTACCATCACACTCCCCCCAAACCCTACAAACCACATAAAACTATGACAAACAGATAAAAAAGTTAACACCCTAACCGCCATCACCACCACCCTAACCCTTACCCTACTCCCACTCTCCCCAATAATCCTCACCATACCATAAAGAAGCTTAGGATCACCTTTAAACCGAAGGCCTTCAAAGCCTTAGACAAGAGTTAAACTCTCTTAGTTTCTGCTAAGATCCGCAGGACATTAACCTGCACCCTTTGAATGCAACTCAAATGCTCTCATTAAGCCAGGACCTTTCCCCCTGAGCAGATGGGCTTCGATCCCATAAACTTCTAGTTAACAGCTAAATGCCTCAAGCCTATTAGGCTTCTGCCCAATATAGGCTCCGACGCATATCTATGCGCATCAATGGGCTTGCAACCCAACATGAATTTCACTACAGAACCGATAAGAAGGGGAATTAAACCCCTGTAAAAAGGACTACAGCCTAACGCTTCAACACTCAGCCATCTTACCTATGACTTTAATCAACCGATGATTATTCTCCACCAACCACAAGGATATTGGTACCCTTTACCTAATTTTCGGAGCCTGAGCAGGAATAGTAGGAACCGCCCTCAGCCTCCTCATTCGAGCAGAACTCGGCCAACCAGGAACCCTCCTAGGCGACGACCAAATCTATAATGTCATTGTCACAGCCCACGCCTTCGTAATAATCTTCTTCATAGTCATACCTATCATAATCGGAGGCTTCGGCAACTGACTAGTCCCCCTTATAATTGGTGCTCCAGACATAGCCTTTCCACGCATAAACAACATAAGCTTCTGATTACTCCCCCCATCATTCCTCCTCCTTCTAGCATCCTCTACAGTAGAAGCCGGGGCCGGAACTGGATGAACTGTCTATCCTCCCCTTGCCGGTAATTTAGCCCACGCAGGCGCCTCAGTAGACTTAGCCATCTTTTCCCTCCATCTCGCTGGTGTCTCCTCAATCCTAGGGGCCATTAATTTTATCACAACTGCAATCAACATAAAACCTCCAGCCCTTTCACAATACCAGACTCCCCTGTTCGTTTGATCCGTCCTTATTACAGCAGTCCTTCTTCTGCTCTCCCTCCCAGTTCTTGCCGCCGGCATCACAATGCTCCTAACCGATCGTAACCTCAACACCACTTTCTTTGATCCTGCCGGAGGTGGGGACCCAGTCCTCTACCAACACCTATTTTGATTTTTCGGTCACCCAGAGGTATATATCCTTATCTTACCCGGATTTGGTATCATCTCGCATGTCGTAGCGTATTACGCAGGGAAAAAAGAACCATTCGGCTACATAGGCATAGTCTGAGCCATGCTATCCATTGGTTTCCTAGGCTTTATCGTTTGAGCCCACCATATATTCACCGTTGGAATAGACGTAGACACCCGAGCTTACTTTACATCCGCTACTATAATCATCGCCATTCCAACTGGCATTAAGGTCTTTAGTTGACTTGCTACCCTTCATGGAGGAACAATCAAATGGCACCCTCCCATGCTCTGAGCCCTAGGCTTCATCTTCCTTTTCACCGTCGGAGGATTAACTGGTATCGTCCTCGCCAACTCTTCATTGGACATTGCTCTACATGACACATATTACGTCGTAGCTCACTTCCACTACGTCCTATCAATAGGTGCAGTATTTGCAATTCTCGCAGGCTTCACCCACTGATTCCCCCTATTTACAGGTTATACCCTTCACCCTACATGATCCAAGGCCCATTTCGGAGTAATATTCACCGGAGTGAACCTTACCTTCTTCCCACAACACTTCCTAGGACTTGCCGGTATACCACGACGATATTCAGACTATCCTGATGCCTATACACTATGAAACTCCTTATCCTCTATTGGCTCCATCATCTCCATAACTGCTGTCATCATACTAATATTCATTATCTGAGAGGCTTTCGCATCAAAACGTAAAGTCCTGCAGCCAGAAATAGTTAGCACTAACATTGAATGAATCCACGGCTGCCCACCTCCATACCACACCTTCGAAGAGCCCGCCTTCGTTCAAATCCAAGAAAGGAAGGAATCGAACCTCCATAAATTGGTTTCAAGCCAACCGCATCAAATCCACTTATGCTTCTTTCTTATGGGCTGTTAGTAAAATATTTACATAGCCTTGTCAAGGCTAAATTACAGGTGAAACCCCAGTACAACCCATCACATGGCCAACCACACACAATTTGGTTTCCAAGACGCATCATCCCCAATTATAGAAGAACTAATTGAATTCCATGACCACGCTTTAATAGTCGCACTAGCAATCTGCAGCCTAGTCCTCTATATCCTAGCCCTAATACTTTCAGAAAAGCTATCCTCCAACACCGTAGACGCACAAGAAGTAGAACTCGTCTGAACAATCCTCCCAGCTATCGTACTAGTCATACTCGCCCTTCCTTCTCTACAAATTCTTTATATAATGGATGAAATTGACGAGCCCGACCTAACCCTCAAAGCCATCGGCCATCAATGATACTGAACTTATGAATACACAGACTTTAAGGACCTATCCTTTGACTCTTACATACTACCAACCACAGACCTCCCGCTAGGGCACTACCGCCTTCTAGAAGTTGACCACCGCATTATCATCCCAATAGAATCCCCAATCCGGATCATCGTTACCGCTGACGACGTCCTTCACTCCTGAGCAATTCCATCCCTCGGCGTAAAAACCGATGCTATCCCAGGCCGACTCAACCAAACCTCATTCATCACTACCCGCCCCGGAGTATTCTACGGCCAATGTTCAGAAATCTGCGGAGCAAACCATAGCTTCATGCCAATTGTAGTCGAATCCGCTCCCCTCACTCACTTTGAAAACTGATCCTCACTCCTATCCTCTTAATCGTTAAGAAGCTATGTACCAGCACTAGCCTTTTAAGCTAGAGACAGAGGACTTTCCCCCCTCCTTAATGACATGCCCCAATTAAACCCCTATCCATGATTTTTCATCATGCTAACTTCATGAATCACATACTCCACAATTCTCCAACCAAAGCTCCTTCCATTCACACTTACTAACCCTCCCACAACCAAACCCATAGCCACTCCAAAACCATCTTCTTGAAACTGACCATGAACCTAAGCTTCTTCGATCAATTTATAACCCCGCATCTCCTAGGCATCCCCTTAATTCTAATTGCCACTCTATTCCCAACTCTCTTATACCCTCACCCAGGAAATCGATGAATTCCCAATCGCCTTACAACTTTACAACTATGACTTCTTAACCTAATCACAAAACAACTCCTACTTCCTTTAAACAAAAAAGGCCACAAATGAGCCCTAGTCCTAACATCCCTAATAACTTTCCTACTGACAATTAACCTTCTGGGTCTCCTACCATATACATTTACTCCCACCACCCAGCTATCAATAAACATAGCCCTAGCCTTTCCCCTCTGACTCGCTACCCTTCTCACAGGACTACGAAACCAACCTTCAATCTCCCTAGGCCATCTCCTCCCAGAAGGTACCCCCACACCCCTAATCCCCGCCCTAATTCTCATCGAAACTACAAGCCTGCTCATCCGCCCTCTAGCCCTGGGAGTACGCCTTACAGCAAATCTTACAGCAGGCCATCTACTCATCCAACTCATCTCTACAGCCTCCATAGCCCTCCTCCCAATCATGCCTGCAGTCTCCCTCTTAACTACTTCAATCCTCCTTCTATTAACCATCCTAGAAGTAGCCGTAGCCATAATCCAAGCTTACGTTTTCGTCCTTCTCCTAAGCCTCTACCTACAAGAAAACATTTAAAACACTAATGACCCACCAAGCACACTCATACCACATAGTAGACCCAAGCCCATGACCCATCTTTGGTGCAGCCGCCGCCCTCCTCACTACCTCAGGACTAACCCTATGGTTCCACCACAATATCACCTTCCTTCTAGCCCTAGGCCTACTCTCAATAATCCTAGTCATAATTCAATGATGACGAGACATTATCCGAGAAAGCACATTCCAGGGACATCACACCCCCACCGTACAAAAAGGTCTTCGATACGGAATAATCTTGTTCATCACATCCGAAGCATTCTTCTTCCTAGGATTTTTCTGAGCATTCTTCCATTCAAGCCTAGCACCCACACCAGAATTAGGTGGCCAATGACCTCCTACCGGAATTAACCCCCTCAATCCAATAGAAGTCCCCTTACTAAACACAGCCATCCTCCTAGCTTCAGGCGTTACTATCACATGAGCCCACCATAGCATCACAGAAAACAATCGTAAACACGCAACACACGCCTTATTCTTAACCATCCTATTAGGATTCTATTTCACAGCCCTCCAAGCAAGTGAATATCATGAAACTTCTTTCTCAATCGCTGACAGCGTTTACGGATCAACCTTCTTTGTAGCTACCGGCTTCCACGGCCTCCACGTAATCATCGGATCCTCCTTCCTCTCAGTATGCTTCCTCCGACTAATTAACTTCCACTTTACATCAAACCACCACTTTGGCTTTGAAGCTGCAGCCTGATACTGACATTTCGTAGACGTCATCTGACTATTCCTCTACATAAGCATCTATTGATGAGGATCATGCCCCTCTAGTATATCCAATACAACTGACTTCCAATCTTTTAAATCTGGTTTAAACCCAGAGAGGGACAATTAACATAATCTTCTTCATACTCATAACCTCTATCACCCTAAGCATCCTACTAACAACCCTAAACTTCTGACTAACTCAAATCAACCCAGACGCAGAAAAACTATCTCCCTACGAATGTGGATTTGACCCCCTAGGATCCGCCCGACTCCCATTCTCAGTCCGATTCTTCCTTGTCGCCATCCTATTCCTACTCTTTGACCTAGAAATTGCCCTCCTTCTCCCACTTCCTTGAGCTACCCAACTTCAATCCCCTCTCATAACCTTAACCTGAACATTCACTATCCTCCTTCTCCTTACACTAGGACTCATCTATGAATGAACCCAAGGAGGCCTAGAATGGGCAGAGTAACCACAGAAAGTTAGTCTAGCAAAGACAGTTGATTTCGGCTCAACAGACCATGGTAAAACCCCATGACTTTCTTAATGACCTTCCTACATTTAAGCTTTTACTCGTCCTTTACTCTAAGCAGCCTAGGACTAGCGTTTCATCGAACTCACCTTATCTCAGCTCTACTATGTTTAGAAAGCATAATACTAGCCCTATACATTGCTCTAACCACATGACCGATCCAAAACCACTCTACCACCCCTACCCTAATACCCATCCTCATACTCGCATATTCCGCCTGCGAAGCAGGCACCGGCTTAGCAATCCTAGTTGCCTCCTCACGCACTCACGGATCTGACCACCTACATAACTTGAATGCCCTGCAATGCTAAAAATCATCCTACCCACCATTATACTCATACCGCTAGTCCTACTATCTCCAACAAAACACCTATGAACCAATATCACCTCTCATAGCCTACTAATTGCCACCATCAGCCTCCAATGACTAACCCCCACCTACTTCCCCAATAAAAACTTAACTCAGTGAACTGGCATCGACCAAATTTCATCCCCTCTTCTAACTCTCTCCTGTTGACTACTCCCTCTAATAATTCTAGCTAGCCAAAACCACCTACAGCAAGAACCTAATTCTCGCAAGCAAATCTTCCTTCTAACCATAATCTTCACACAACCATTCATTATCCTAGCCTTCTCAGCTCTAGAACTCACACTGTTTTACGTAACATTTGAAGCAACCCTAATTCCTACCCTAGTACTAATCACTCGATGAGGTAACCAACCAGAACGCCTAAGTGCTGGGATCTACCTCCTATTCTTCACACTAATCAGCTCACTCCCTTTGCTTATTTCCATTCTCCACATTCACACCCAAACAGGAACCTTACACCTTCTAATACTAAAGCTCTCACACCCTCTACTACTCCCCTCTTGAACAGGCATACTATCAGGCTCCGCCTTACTCATAGCCTTCATAGTCAAAGCCCCCCTTTACGGCCTCCACCTATGGCTCCCCAAAGCCCACGTAGAAGCCCCCATCGCCGGCTCCATACTACTTGCTGCTCTTCTCCTCAAACTAGGAGGATATGGCATCATACGCATATCCATACTTATCACCCCCCTTCTAAACTATTTCTATTACCCATTCCTGACCTTAGCTCTATGAGGCGCCCTAATAACAAGCTCTATCTGCCTCCGTCAAATCGATTTAAAATCCCTAATCGCATACTCATCCGTCAGCCATATAGGCCTAGTCATCTCTGCCACCATAATCCAAACCCATTGATCATTCGCAGGAGCAATAGTTATGATAATCGCACACGGCCTAACATCTTCAATACTATTCTGCCTGGCCAATACTAACTATGAACGATCACACAGCCGCATCCTCTTACTCACCCGAGGCCTACAACCTCTCCTCCCCCTCATAGCCACCTGATGACTCCTAGCCAGCCTCACAAACATAGCACTCCCCCCTACCATTAATCTTATAGCCGAACTCACCATCATAGTAGCCCTCTTTAACTGATCCACCTTCACAATTATCCTCACCGGCACTGCAACTTTACTAACTGCAGCCTACACCCTATTTATGTACTTAACAACCCAACGAGGCCCCCTGCCCACCCACATTACCTCCATACAGAACACTAATACACGAGAACACTTAATCATGACCTTCCACATCCTCCCTACCCTCCTCTTAATCCTAAGCCCCGAACTAATCTCCGGAGCTCCTCTATGCAAACATAGTTTTAAACCAAACATTAGACTGTGATCCTAAAAATAGAAGTTAAATTCTTCTTGTTTGCCGAGGGGAGGTTTAACCAACAGAAACTGCTAATTCCTGCATCTGGGTCTAATAACCCCAGTCCCCTTACTTTTAAAGGATAACAGTAATCCACTGGTCTTAGGAACCACTTATCTTGGTGCAAGTCCAAGTAAAAGTAATGGACCTACCATTAATTCTCAACATTTTCACACTCACCACCCTAACCATCACTATTGCTCCCCTCCTCCTCCCCCTCATCTCCAAAACCTTCAAAAACTCCCCTATCACCATAACATGATCAGTAAAAACCTCCTTCCTAACAAGCCTCGTACCCATAATCCTCTTCCTATACTCAGGTCTAGAAAGTATTACCTCTCACTGAGAATGAAAACTCATCATAAACTTCAAAATCCCAATTGGCCTTAAAATAGACCAGTATTCCCTTACATTCTTTCCCATCGCACTACTCATTACCTGATCTATTCTCCAATTCACAACCTGATACATAGCCTCAGAACCCCACATCACAAAATTCTTTTCCTACCTCCTAATCTTCCTCATCTCCATACTAACTCTAACCATCGCTAACAACATATTCTTACTATTCATCGGCTGAGAAGGAGTCGGAATCATATCCTTCCTCCTCATTGGATGGTGACATGCCCGAGCAGAAGCCACCACTGCAGCCCTACAAGCCGTGCTCTACAACCGCATCGGAGACATCGGTCTCATTCTTTCCTTAGCATGACTAGCATCCACAATAAACACCTGAGAAATCCAACAACCTACCTCCCCAAACCAAATTCCCCTCCTCCCTCTCATGGGCCTGATCCTAGCCGCTACAGGAAAATCCGCCCAATTCTCCCTCCATCCTTGACTCCCTGCCGCCATAGAGGGCCCTACTCCCGTATCCGCCCTACTACACTCAAGCACCATAGTCGTAGCCGGAATTTTCCTGTTAATCCGCATTCATCCCCTTCTCTCCAATAATCAAACAGCTCTCACCCTATGCCTCTGTTTAGGCGCCCTATCAACACTATTTGCCGCTACATGTGCTCTCACGCAAAACGACATTAAAAAAATCATTGCCTTTTCTACCTCAAGCCAACTTGGTCTGATAATAGTCACCATCGGACTAGACCTGCCACAATTAGCCTTTTTCCACATTTCAACCCACGCATTCTTCAAAGCAATATTATTCCTCTGCTCAGGATCCATCATCCACAACATCAATGGAGAACAAGACATTCGAAAAATAGGAGGACTTCAAAAAATATTACCCACAACCACTTCATGTCTAACTATTGGCAACCTAGCCCTTATAGGAACCCCATTCCTAGCCGGATTCTACTCCAAAGACACCATCATTGAAAGCCTAAACACATCCTACCTAAACACCTGAGCCCTATTCCTTACACTCCTAGCCACAGCCTTCACTGCAACTTATAGCCTACGCATGGCCCTAATAGTCCAAACAAACTATACCCGCACATCACCTATTATCCCCATCAACGAAAATAACCCCGCAATCATCAACCCCCTCACCCGCCTTGCGTTAGGAAGTATTACAGCCGGACTCCTCATCACCACTTTCATTCCTCCCACAAAAACTCCCCCCATAACCATACCTATCCTTACAAAAACCACTGCCATAATCATTACCTTCCTAGGCATTATTCTAGCACTAGAAATATCAAAAATAACCCACTCCTTTCTAAAACCCAAACAAAGCACCCCAACAAATTTCTCCCTAAACCTAGGCTACTTCAACCCTTTAATCCACCGATCTACCACTACAAACCTCTTAAACAACGGACAAAAAATTGCCTCCCACTTAATTGACCTATTCTGATATAAAAAAATAGGCCCTGAAGGACTAGCAAACCTTCAACTCAAGGCAACTCAAGTCTCAACAACCCTCCACACTGGAATAATTAAAACTTACTTAGGATCCTTTGCCCTATCCACCCTTCTCATAATCCTCTCCTCTCAAACTTAACCCAATGGCCCCCAATCTCCGAAAGCACCATCCCTTACTAAAAATAATCAACAACTCCTTAATCGATCTCCCAACTCCATCAAACATCTCAGCATGATGAAACTTCGGATCTCTCCTAGGCATCTGCCTTGCAACACAAATTATCACTGGCATTCTACTAGCCACCCACTACACAGCAGACACCACCTTAGCCTTCACATCAGTCGCACACACATGTCGAAACGTCCAATTCGGTTGACTCATCCGAAATCTTCATGCAAACGGAGCCTCATTATTTTTCATCTGCATCTATCTCCACATTGGACGAGGACTTTACTACGGCTCTTACCTCTTCAAAGAAACCTGAAACACGGGAATCATTCTCCTCCTTACCCTAATAGCAACTGCCTTCGTCGGTTACGTTCTCCCATGAGGCCAAATATCCTTCTGAGGCGCTACAGTAATTACAAACCTATTCTCAGCCATCCCCTACATCGGACAAACCCTCGTAGAATGAGCCTGAGGAGGATTCTCCGTCGACAATCCTACCCTCACCCGATTCTTTGCCCTCCACTTCCTCCTGCCTTTCATCATTGCAGGAATTACCCTCGTTCACCTCACATTCCTCCACGAAACAGGATCAAACAACCCCTTAGGACTCATATCTGACTGCGACAAAATTCCCTTCCACCCATACTTCTCAATGAAAGACACCCTAGGATTCATAATAATACTCCTACCACTAATAGCACTAGCCATATTTACACCCAACCTCTTAGGGGATCCTGAAAACTTCACACCCGCCAACCCCCTAGTCACTCCCCCACATATCAAGCCTGAATGGTACTTTCTATTTGCTTACGCCATCCTACGATCAATCCCCAACAAACTAGGCGGAGTCCTCGCCCTTGCTGCCTCCATTCTAATCCTATTTCTCATACCCTTCTTACACAAATCAAAACAACGCACAATAACCTTCCGGCCCCTATCCCAGCTCCTATACTGAACCTTAATCGTCAATCTTCTTATCCTTACCTGAATCGGCAGTCAACCTGTAGAACACCCCTTCATCATCATTGGCCAACTAGCTTCAATTACCTACTTCACAATCATTCTCATTCTATTCCCAATCGCCGGAGCCTTAGAAAACAAAATCCTCAATCTCTAACTACTCTAATAGTTTATAAAAACATTGGTCTTGTAAACCAAAGATTGAAGGCTTTTCCCCTTCTTAGAGTCTAATATAAACCACGCCCCCACCCAACCTAGGCACTTACCATTAAAATATTTTTAGCCACCCCCCCTACCCCCCCACATAATCAAGCCTATGTATTACTTCGCATTAGATTATTTTCCACATTAGGCATTATTTCAATGTAGGAATTTCTGACATAAATCCAATGTAATATCCACATAATTCTATATGTTTTTCCTCATGAACTCCAAAACGGCCAATATCCACATCTAGGCACATTCCCACTTCAGGGACCCGCGACTGTCATGTTAAACCAAAATCACCTACATACGAACTAAAACCTACTGAATGTTAGCTTATACATAACTACACCTCAAGAATACGACAGTGCCCGAGTACATGACATTAATGGCCCGCCTCATCACCTGATCCAACCCGTTTGTCGCTGCCGCCCAAAAGCTTCGTACCCGGTTATTTATTAATCGCGCCCCTCACGAGAAACCAGCAACCCGGTGTTTGTAATGCATATCACGACCAGCTTCAGGCCCATTCTTTCCCCCTAAACCCTCGCCCAACTTGCACTTTTGCGCCTCTGGTTCCTCGGTCAGGGCCATGACTTGGTCACTTTTCGTCAAAATTGCGCTCCGTCACTATTGGTAGGTTATGCACCAGCGGTTCATTTCGATGCGAAAGCCCCACATTTCCCCTTTTCTCCTCTTTTGGTTTTTTTCTCTGGGTCTCTTCAATAAACCCCTCGACGCTCCGCCAGAGTGCACCTCGACGCTTGACATGTCCATCTTGTGGTTGTCGAACGGTTTCGTCACCTTCGCGGGCTAAGTTAATGATATGGAGTCAAGAGTAAGTTCGTCTCATAATGTAACCCTGATTCACATTTTCTGACATTTGGCTTGGAATATCCTCATTGGATCTAAACATGCGCTATTTAAAACCATGTTAGTAAGGCATATTTTACCCTCGTCAATTTCACTAAATTGACCAAATTTTTTGTCAATTTCACACCAACTCTAGGGACATACCATTAAAAACTGCATTTTTTACAAAAAATTTTTTTTTTACAAAAAAAATTTTTTTGCAAACATTCCATTCCCCTCATATTTGTACAAAAAATTTTTGGTTTTCATTTTTTAATTTTTGTTTGTTTGTTTATTGTATTGCATGTAAATTCTCGATGTTTTTCAACTAACTAATTCAAACATACATTCATTTATTATGTTAACAATTCACACATCAAAACCAACTAATCTCACCCCCATTTCCCCTCTATTCATCACCATCTTCAAAAAGAAAGGAATTGCACCTTTATCCCCAACTCCCAAAGCTGGAATTTTTCAACTAAACTACTTTTTGACTCCCCTCACCGCCCGGATCGTCCCCCGAGATAAACCACGCACAAGTTCCAATGCAACAAACAATGTTAACAAAAGCCCCCACCCAGCAATCAAAAACTGTCCTCCCCCTCATGAATAAAACAAAGCTGCACCCCCAAAATCCATCCGCACAGCAAACATCCCCCCATCATCTACAGTCCCCATCCCAAATCACTCGTAATTCAACAAACCCCCCACAACAACCCCCACAATTAACACCAACATCAACCCCCCACTATAACTAATTACCCGCCAGTCCCCCCAAGCCTCTGGAAAAGGATCAGCCGCTAACGCTACCGAATAAACAAAGACCACCAACATCCCTCCTAAATAAACCAAAAACAACACCAAAGACACAAACGATACCCCTAAACTCACTAACCACCCACACCCAACAACCGAAGCCAACACCAAACCCACCACCCCATAATAAGGCGAAGGATTAGACGCAACTGCCAACCCCCCTAAAACAAAACAAATCCCCCAAAAAAATATAAGATACATCATAAAATTCTTACCTGGCTTCTCTCCAAGACCTATGGCCTGAAAAACCACCGTTGTCAAAATTTCAACTATAAGAACCACAACCTCATTTCAACCCATCATCCTCACCATACAAAACCCTTCATATTCCATTTATTTTATTCCTCTTACAATAGACACAACCCCTAAACCCCAACCAACCAAACTACCAACAAAATAAACAATCTTAAACCCAA